AGATAGTATAAAACCCCTTGTCCTTTAAAAAGACCCCATACGAAGATAAAAAAGAATCAAAATTTCTGCCAGATCCCTTATTTCCCTGGGATTGTAGTTCAATCGGTTAGAGCACCGCCCTGTCAAGGCGGAAGCTGCGGGTTCGAGCCCCGCCAGTCCCGACGGATCCAATAAATACAAAAAAAACATTTTCCCTTTCTATGAACTAGTAAAGAGTGTCGAGGGATAGACTTTCATTCCCAAAGCAAAAAGGATTCTTGATTTCTTTTTTCTTTCCTATTTTTCCATCTCGCTTTTCTTTTATTGTTTGTTAGGTTTGGAACTATGTAATTAATTGAAGTGGAAAGGCAATCTGATGATCCTTCATCAGAAGACTGTCCAAGGAAGACGCAAGGTGGGTTATAGAAAAAACAAAGAAACGGATGATAAATATCATTTTGGAGTAATTAAGTTAGGAATCCAAATTTTGATTCGGTATGGATAAAAGAACTTCCTATGTTATACTATTCAAGTCTTGACGACGGGTTGATTTGATAGATCCGATATTGTTATTCATGATAGTAATCCGGTTCAAGATCATCGAGAAGTAATTCATTCATTGAATTTACAGACGATAGACGAAAGATTTATCATCTCTAGGGGATTAAATCCCGAGTTATTGCGAAGTAAAAAACCGATGAGATTATGGAAGTAAATATTCTTGCATTTATTGCTACTGCACTATTCATTCTAGTTCCTACCGCTTTTCTACTTATCATTTACGTAAAAACAGTCAGTCAAAATGATTAATTCAATTGAATTTTCAAATTAATTTGAATCAAACTTTCCTTCCAAGTTCTTATCAAAAATTTCCGAAATCAAATGAAAGGGATTCAATTCCACGTCTTAACTTAAACGAAATGAGCGCACGATAATTATAATCGGAAATTTTCTAAGAGATAGATAGTATGGTAGAAAAAAAATTTTTCTACCATACTATCTATCTCTTAGTCTATAAAGTTGTAATCTAGAATACAGATAAACGCTTAAGTTTCTATATATCAATCTACAATATTCTCTTCCTATATATTCCATATCAATATATTGTATGGAATTGACATAAGACCAAATTTGCTACATCTATTTGTTCCGATCAATCTGAAATAATTCTTATTTTAGGATTCTAATTCCTTTCCTTTTACTAATAAGTAAGGGGAAACCGCGCCCATTTTTAACGCCATATGAAATAAGTCGATAAAGCATAAACTGCCCTTTTTTAATTAGAATAGAAAAAAATGCCCGATATGTAACTCGCCCGAGGCAAGATCTTATTATTGCCCAGTCTAGTCTCTCCTTAAACAATCACTATCTCTATATCATTTCTTATAGTAAAGTGCGTATACGCTTAACAAAACGACTTCTTTTTTGAAGAGTCAAGAGGGAAATAAATAAAAAAAAGGTCCTAGCTTAGTATCCATCTATAAAGATAGTAAGAGCCCATTCCCCTTGATTCAAATAGAAAATTTCGGAAGAATTTTAGGTTGGAATAAATTTCCAATCATCTGAATCCCTTTTTTTTTTTTTCGAAGTACAAAGACGGGAATCAATGAAATATCTCTTGGATTGAAAGAGTCTGATTCCTATCATAGATTACTCCATTGGAATCCAATGGGATTCCAAATTCAGAGTTTTTATTTTAAAATAGTTCAAAATGCGTTGCAGAACGATCTATAAAACAAGCGGGTTTGATTCCTGAACTCAATTAGTAGTACTTCTAAAGCCCACTTCTCCCCCACACTACGAGTGAAAGGGAAAATGTAAAGACTACCATTAAAGCAGCCCAAGCGAGACTTACTATATCCATGTGCATTATGTCTCCTAATCTCTATAAATACGAAGGAATTATTCCTCACTAATAATAGTGGAATTAATGTCGCAGAGTCAAAAGGGGGTTCTACCGAACACTATTGAGAAACCAATCCAATAAATAGATTATGTTATGATTTCGAGTTTTTTGGTGATTCAGGCGACACCCGGATTTGAACTGGGGAAAAAGGATTTGCAGTCCCCCGCCTTACCACTCGGCCATGCCGCCAAAATGATACAAAATAGATACAATTTTTCCCGGATTACTTAATTTTTATTGTACTTGCATTTTTACTTCTGTTTTACTTAATCCTTTTATTTCCTAAAATAAAAGAAATACCCTTTTTGATTGGATTTGATCCACCCCTTTGATTGTAATCTGAAAATACACAATGCTGAAAACATTCTCTCGTTTTTCTATTGAGAAATCAAATGTATATTTTTCAGACGATAAATTTCAACCGTTGACTAGTGACTCCTTACTTCTAATTCATGAACGATTCTGGGATTTGAATTTCAAATTGTGTTTTCCTAATGACAAAATAAAAATGGAATCAGAACTAATCAGTATTTATTTTTTCAATTAAAAAAGATTTCTCAGTTTCAATTATAACAAAACATATGAGTATATGTAAACCCCAGAACATAAATACAG